ATATATATATATACATATATATGTACGTATATATGTATGTGTGTGTACATATATATGTATATACATATGCATATATGTGTGTATACATACATATATATATGTATGTATACGCACACACTATATATGTACRCACATATATATATATATATATATACCTACATATACATGTATGTATATATTATCTCTTTCGCCCGTCGATTTTCCGTCTCTTTTTCACCTAAATCACCAAGTTAAGCCCTTTTTTCCTCCAATTTGCAATTTTTTTCTTCAAAATTTCTCCTAAATCCCCCCTCAACAACAAAACCGTGAGTTTTTTATTTAACAAATTTTAAACGAAAAAGAAAAAGACACACCCCCCCCCTTTTTTTCCTCCAAATTTACCCCCTGGCCTCTCCAAACGGCTAAAACTCTACTTTCAAAACTTGTGTTTTTGAGGTGTAATTGCACATTAGATTTTCGTTCTAAAGGGGTGAACTGGCTTCATCAAAAATTTCCATTTTTTTCACCTTTTTAGTATATTTTGTACAACTGCCTTCCAAGCAGTAAGATTAGACGTTTCTAAAAAAGGTACTGTGAGGGGGTGTGTTTGGCACGAAGAATTTTGATTTCTTAGGAAAAAGATCTACTCTTTTCCTTACAGAGAATCTTAGGTTAATTTTAAACCTTTAGCCTTCAAAGCTTAAATCAAACTTTATTGTTTAGATTCTGGGCTTTATAGTTGATTTTAACAATATTGAATTGCAAGTTCAAAGGTGAGAAAACATCTCTAAAGCTTAGTGCGAGATGGCCGAGACCTAGGCGAAAGATTGTAGCTCTTTTCACGGAGCAGTTAGCTTCTCTCGTAACACCAAGGTAAAGTAAGCTAAGACATAAGCTATCGGGTTCATACCCCGAAAATGGGTGAAGGCCCCTTTATCATTTAAGTTTGGCTCTAGCTTACCTTATAAATAGATCTTTATAAAATACATGGTTTACTATTAACAAGGCAAAGCCTAAGTGGTTTGTACCAAATTTAAGATTTCACCAACCAACCGCTTTAAGGATTATTATCTTAACACATGATAACGCTAACCTTTGCTAACCCAGTATTGAAGATTAAAAATAAAAGAAATTTAGATTTAGTAATAGATATTATTCTTGGCTAAGTCTGTGCCAGCAGCTGCGGTTATACAGACAAGGAAATTTATAAATGAGTCGGTAAAAAGGACAGTTATAGGCTAACCATAAGCTAAATCGCTTCATGCAGAGGTAGAATTCACACATGATCCATTTCTTAACTAGCTTAACTCTCTAGAAGCTGTAAAACTACTAACCAAAACCAGGATTAGATACCCTGCTATTAGTAACGTAAATTTTTCCTCCACCACTAACCACCAGGGGATTATAGAGCTACCTCTGAAACCCAAAGAGCTTGGCGGTACCTCAAACCCTATTAGGGGAACCTGTTCCATAATCGATAATCCGCGCAGGACCTTACTTTCTTTTATTTAGTTTGTATACCGTCGTCGTCAGACAACTTTTAAGAAAACAATAGTTCTCTACAATAAACTATTTATAAACGTCAGATCAAGGTGCAGCCAATAAGAAAGAGAGAAATGGGTTACAATTTTCAATTTGAAACACGAATTTTTAGTTGAAACACTTTAATGAAGGAGGACTTAAAAGTAATTCTAATAAGAACGAAAGAATGAATAAGGCTCTGAGGTGTGCACACATCGCCCGTCGCTCTCGCTGAAAAGTGAGATAAGTCGTAACATAGTAAGAGTAATGGAAGTTGCCCTTAGCTGAATGAAGTATAGTATAAATAATATAGCTCGCTTACACTGAGCTGATGGTTAGGTATAACCTGCTTCAATCTTTAAATTAATTATTATTTCAACCCTATTTTAACCAAAGCCAATCAAACCATTTTTCTATTTAGTAATGTTGAATGAATAAAACAATTATACTCAAAGTACCGAGAGGGAACAAATCATAATAATAGTAGTAGAGATAAAACCTCGTACCTCTTGCATCATGGGAAAACAAGAATCTTTTTAAGATCTAAATCACCCGAACTTTAAGTGAGCTACTCTGTAGAATAAACCTAATGTTGCAAAATTATTGTTAACTACATAATAGATGCTAAATACTTACCGCACTAAAAGATAGCTGGTTGCTCAGAAAAGATATAAAAGTATCTCCTTTCCCTAGGAAAGGCACACTAACAGAAGGATAAGCTTCTGTTATATCAATGGCCCAAGACTACTAATTTTTTAAAAGTAGGAATAAAATTTTCCATCATTAATTTTGTTATAAAATATAGAATACTACCTAGAAAATAAATTTAGTTAACCTTGATCCTCACTGAGCCATATAGACCAACCAAATTGCCCAACTATACAACTGATGTTTTCACGAGTATTTTTACACTTAACAATCTTCCTCTAAAAATAGAAGTTTACACAAATTCAACTACTTAAATATATATAAGGAACTCGGCAAGCTTACTACTCCGCCTGTTTATCAAAAACATGTCTCTTAGAAAATATTAAGAGTCAGGCCTGCCCAGTGATCACTTTAACGGCCGCGGTACCCTGACCGTGCAAAGGTAGCATAATCATTTGCCTTTTAATTGGAGGCTAGTATGAATGGTCTAACGAGAGTAAAACTGTCTCATATATATTCAATAAAAACTAACCTAAAGGTGCAAAGGCCTTTATCCACTAAAAAGACGAGAAGACCCTGTTGAGCTTTAATCTTAATGAGCATCCTCCCTATATTTATAGATTTATTTTGCTCGATAAAGATTTTAATTGGGGCGATTAAGGAACAATTATCAGCTTCCTGAATTAACCTAAAAATATTTATAAATTAAATCGATCCAGCATTGCTGATCAACAAAATGAGTTACCACAGGGATAACAGCATAATTCTTCTTGAGAGCCCACATCGAAAGAAGAGATTGTGACCTCGATGTTGGACTAGGGTAACTGGAAGGTGTAGCCGCTTTCCTGTTTGGTCTGTTCGACCAGTAATTCCCTACATGATCTGAGTTCAGACCGGCGTAAGCCAGGTCAGTTTCTATCTTTTAACCAATATACATTTAGGCTAGTACGAAAGGACCGCTTAAAGTAAACATTTTACCACCAAGGTGAACATAATCTAACTTAACTTCATGGGGTTGGCAGAGAGTAATGCAGTTGACTTAGGATCAACAGACAAAAACCTAATAGTTTTTACCTCATAATTAAGGTGGCAGAAAAAGTGCATTAGGTTTAAGCCCTAAATATGAAGAATCATCCTTCTTCCCTTAATAATGCTAACGTACACAGTAAGCACCATTTTCACCTATGTCTGCATTCTTCTAGCAGTGGCTTTTTTTACTTTACTAGAGCGTAAGGGTCTAGGTTATTTCCAAATCCGTAAAGGACCAAACAAAGTGGGTATTATAGGACTCCCCCAACCCCTGGCAGACGCTGCCAAACTCCTTACAAAAGAACTAACTAAACCTTCTTTAGCAAACCAATCCCCCTACTTCGTCGCACCGATCTTATCATTGATTCTAGCACTAATCCTTTGACAGCTAAACCCTCTAGAAAACTCAAGTGGCTTCATTAAATGAGGGATTCTTTTTTTCCTATGTGTCTCTAGATTAAATGTATATGGCACTCTATTAGCCGGATGGTCCTCCAACTCAAAATACGCCTTACTAGGAGCCCTACGCGCCATCGCACAAACTATTTCTTATGAAGTAAGACTCGCATTGATCCTGCTATTCTCCTTATTTACTAGGGAAAGCTTTAACCTCCTAGAAATCAAATCCTTTAATGAATTAATTTGATTTGTCTTCCTACTATCTCCCATTGCGCTAGTATGACTCGTCTCTTGCCTCGCCGAAACAAACCGCGCGCCTTTCGACTTCGCGGAAGGTGAATCAGAACTTGTCTCAGGATTCAACATCGAATATGGAAGGGGTGGTTTTGCCCTAATTTTCATAGCCGAATACGCGAACATTTTATTCATAAGACTCCTCACCGCAGTCTTATTCTTTGGAGGAAATAGATTCATCTTCACCGATGACATCATCATGATCACCAAAACGCTATTCTTTGCATTTTTTTTTGTCTGAGCCCGAGCTACACTCCCCCGATTTCGATACGATTTACTTATAGGGCTCACGTGGAAAGGATTTCTACCCGTAGCCCTAAGCGCCCTTTGTCTTGTAATAGGAATAATTCTCTTACTATAAACAAGAAGTAGTTTAAGAAAAATACTAGCATTGGAAGCTAATGACCCAGATCGACCTGGTTTCTTGAAATGACTGTGTGCATCATCTCATCCCTTCTACTCGCTCTAATCTTCTCAATACCCATAATGATACAGCCTCTTAGTTTGGGCCTCTGCATTATGATAATTAGGCTATTTTGATGTATTCTACTAGGACTAACATATTCCTCTTGATTTTCATATGTATTATTTCTTATCTATGTAGGAGGACTATTAGTTATATTTGTTTATGTGGCAGCCCTCGCCCCTAACACTTTGTTTTCAAGCCTAAAATCCTTAAGTAGAGTAATAGTAATTTCAGTCTTTATATTAGTCTTACTAATAACTTTAACACCTAAAGATTTATCATTCTTATATGACATTTCTTCGCTGGACCAATTTTCTGAAAACATAAAAACGGGAATCCTAATAGTCTCTTCGTCAAACATTAGTATACTAATCGGCCTAGGATTAATCTTATTAATAAATCTTTTAGCAGTAGTCAAAGTATGCTACTATCAACAAGGTCCTCTCCGCCCTTATAACGAATTAACATAACCTCTTATGCATAGTCCAATTCGAAAGCATCACCCAGTACTCAAAATATTAAATAATTCATTAATTGACTTACCAGCACCTATAAATCTTTCTATCTGATGAAATTTCGGCTCCCTATTAGGTTTGTGTTTAGGAGTTCAGATTGTAACCGGATTATTTCTAGCCATACACTATACGGCTCATATCGACCTAGCCTTTGCATCAGTAGCCCATATTACACGAGATGTAAACTACGGATGGCTATTACGAGCTCTTCACGCCAACGGCGCCTCATGATTTTTTATTTGTCTCTATCTTCACGCAGGTCGCGGGATCTATTATGGATCATACATAAATATCCACACGTGAAACATTGGAGTCGTTTTAATATTCTTAACCATAGGAACCGCGTTTCTAGGGTACGTTCTTCCCTGAGGACAAATATCTTTCTGGGGAGCCACAGTGATTACCAATCTTTTATCCGCCATCCCATACCTTGGGCCAGATCTTGTTCAATGAGTCTGGGGTGGTTTTGCTGTTGATAATGCAACACTAACCCGATTCTTCACACTTCACTTTATCCTTCCTTTCGCTATTGCAGCCTTTACAGTCATCCACCTTTTATTCCTCCATGAAACTGGATCTAATAATCCTTTAGGAATCAACAGAGACTCAGATAAAATCCCATTCCACTCCTACTACACTTTTAAAGATTTAGTAGGCTTTGTCCTCCTACTCTTCTTGCTTACATTATTAGTACTGTTCAGCCCCCAACTTTTAGGAGACCCCGAAAACTTCATTCCAGCTAATCCATTAGTAACCCCCGTTCACATTCAACCAGAATGATACTTTCTATTTGCTTACGCAATTCTTCGTTCAATTCCTAGAAAACTTGGAGGCGTAGTCGCTCTTGTCCTTTCAATTGCCATTCTATTCATCTTACCATTCACTCACCTGGGAAAGTTCCGATCAACTGCCTTCTACCCAGTGAGCCAGGTACTATTTTGAACTTTAGTAGGCATCTTCCTAGTGCTTACATGAATTGGCGCCCGACCTGTTGAAGCACCCTACGAATTTATCGGACGAGTTTTTACGGTTCTATATTTCTCATATTATGTACTTAACCCTCTAGCCCAACTAGCTTGGGACAAAATTTTAGATTAATAAAAAGTTAAAGCACGGCGCAAAGTTGATTTGAAACCAACTTCATAGTGTTCGACTCACTAGTTAACTTTTACAGCAATGAGAAAATTCTATTTCACTCTTCGACTTACAAGACCGATATTTAAACTTAAACTTTCATTGCAGATATGACAACAACCCTAACAATATGTGCAATCCTTGGAGTGTTAATAGCAATTCTAACCGTCTGTTTTCAATATAAACACCTCTTAAGATTACTTTTAGCTCTAGAAGCTATCACTCTATCATTATTTCTTTTACTCTTGGCCAAATTAAGAATTGCTAGTGCAGAAAGCTACATCAGATTAGGACTAATCACCCTTGGTGCCTGTGAAGCTAGGCTAAGCTTAGCAGTTTTGGTATCCTTAATTCGAACCCATGGTAATGATTACGTGAGAAGTTTCAACACATATAAATGTTAAACATACTTTTTATGAACATACTAGCTATTCTGCCTTCATCGAAGCGCCTCAACTTTTGATACTTACGATTATGATTTCTCTCAATAGGCTGCTTCTTTTCAATTTTCATACTATATTCCCCTAGGTTAAGCCACACCCAAGTATCTCAGAATATCTGAATTGATGGCCTCAGCATGCCCCTCATCACACTTACCTGATGAATCTCCATCCTGATATTAATTGCCAGACAAACAAGGGTCTTAAATACAAATAATAAAGTAAACTACTTCAGGTTCCTAATCTCCCTCCTAAACTTAATTCTACTCATTGTTTTTATATCATCAAACCTAATTTGATTTTACTTTTCGTTCGAAGCATCTTTAATCCCAACACTAATCTTGATTTTAGGTTGAGGCTATCAACCCGAACGTTTACAAGCAGGCATTTATATAATACTTTATACAGTCACCGCCTCCCTTCCCCTCCTTATCTTAATCCTATTTTGATCCTCCACATGAGGATCAAACTCACTGATTCTTATAGCGAACACCTCATTTAACTACACACCTTGACTTAAGGAAATCTTAGTCGTAGTGACTCTTGCTGCCTTCCTGGTCAAACTCCCCATATTCACAGTCCACTTATGACTTCCCAAGGCCCATGTAGAAGCACCCGTAGCAGGATCCATAATTCTAGCTGGAATCCTGTTGAAACTAGGAGGTTATGGCCTCTTACGCATGTTTCAACTGGTCCAAATTAACACTTCCTTCGTTAACAGATTCTTGTTCTCATTAGGCCTATGAGGCGGAGTAATTACTAGCTTTATTTGTTTCCGTCAAACAGACTTGAAATCCTTAATTGCATATTCTTCAGTAGGGCATATAAGAATCATGCTCGCCGGAGTATTTTCCGCATCCTCGTTTGGATTCCAAGCAGGCCTCTCAATAATAGTAGCTCACGGACTATGCTCTTCCGCCTTATTTTCCTTGGCAAATTACTCTTACGAAAAGGTCCATTCCCGAAGACTATACATCTGTAAAGGTATATTGATGATTATCCCATCCATCTCTATATGATGGTTTATCTTTTGCGTCATCAACATAGCTGCCCCACCATCAATTAATCTTCTAAGAGAAATTCTTTTATTTCCAGTTGTTTTCTTTAAGTCCCCCTGAGTCTTGACAACCATAATAATCATAACCTTCCTCGGAGCTGTATATAACCTATTTCTTTATACTTCCACTCAACACGGGGGATCCCCGTCATTTCTCTACAGATACAACTCAATCAAACCATCACAAAACCTACTACTAATCGCTCATGCTATCCCAGTTAACATTCTAATCCTCAAACCAGAACTAGTTTGTAATTGACTTATCTGCTTAGTTAGTTTAAAACAAAACATTAGAGTGTGGATCTAAAAATTAAATACTTATTTAACTAGGCAATGTTCAAGTCAATGAAATTCTCATCAATTTGCTCTGTTACTCTCTTTACCTATTTCATCATCATACTACCACTCCTAATCTACCTAACATTAAGAAATAAAATTATCCTATTAGAATGAGAAATCCTATCCAATAGATCTTATTCTATTACATTTCCTTTGATTTTAGACCCCATTAGAGTAAGATTCAGCTGTGTTGTTTGCCTCATCTCCGCATGCGTAATATTCTTCACCTCCAGCTACATGTCTGCCGACCCCTTTTTGACTCGCTTCGTATGACTTGTAATACTTTTTGTCCTCTCAATAAATATCCTAGTTTTCGTTCCCAGAATCATTTCTTTACTCCTTGGATGGGACGGCCTTGGAATTGTTTCATTCGCCTTAGTAGTTTACTACCAAAACATAAAATCCCTGGCTGCAGGGATAGTTACCGCACTAGCCAATCGAATCGGCGATGTTTTGCTCCTCATCTCCATCGCCATTTGTGCCAATGAAGCAAATTGAAATATGATACTTATCTGAGAAAACTCTATATTCCCCTGACTATGTTTATGTATTATAGTAGGTGCAATAACAAAAAGCGCCCAAATTCCATTCTCCGCGTGGCTTCCCGCTGCAATGGCAGCCCCTACCCCAGTCTCAGCCCTAGTTCACTCCTCAACTCTAGTTACCGCTGGAATCTTCATTTTAATTCGGTTTTATTATCTCCTAGCCGCTTGGCCCTTATTTAATTTCTTAGCCTTATTCATCGGCACAATTACACTCCTCATAGCAGGAATTGGAGCAAATCACGAACATGACCTTAAAAAAATCATTGCCCTCTCAACACTCAGCCAGCTTGGAGTAATAATACTTAGACTAGGTCTAGGCGCCTGAAACCTCACGCTCTTCCACCTCTACACTCACGCTCTCTTCAAAGCCTTACTCTTCCTCTGCGCTGGAGCCATTATTCATAACAACAGAAACGTCCAAGATATTCGATCCTTCGGCGCACTGGCAACCCAAATACCCTTAACCATCACTTGCCTAAACATCGCAAACTTAGCTCTCTGCGGAGCACCATTCTTAAGTGGATTCTACTCAAAAGACCTAATCCTAGAAACCTGCTTATATAATCCCACAAACTGTGTTGCACTGATCCTAATCTTCTTAGCAACAGGAATAACAGCAGCATACTCGATCCGTCTTTCTTTAGTCACACTATGACAAGAATCTTCCAATCTACCACTTACACAAAACTCAGACGAAGATTGAGTTGTCACAACCCCAATCATCATTCTCACACTAGCAGCAATCACCGGAGGTTTAGCTCTTCAAACTATATTTTTTTACTTCAATGAATCAATCTATTTACCTTTAGCTCACAAACTCCTTACCATTTCAGTAACCCTCGCTGGTGGATGAATCGCCCTTAACATCTGAAAACTTAAAATCACCAATAACCCCAATGGATCCCTAATAAACTCGTTCTTCTCAACGATATGGTTCCTAAGCATAATCACAACTCAACCAAATATAATTAAACCATTCATATGAGCAAAAACCATAACCAAATCTATTGATCAAGGATGGTTAGAAGTTCTAGGAGGAAAAGGAACCTTAAACCTAGCAACCAAAACATCCACAATAACCCAAATCCTCCAATCTAAATACATCAACACTATAATCTCAGTAATGTTATTCACGGCCACAGGAGCCATTTTCTTAATGTACTACTCCGATAGCTTATCTCCTAGAGCATAACGCTGAAGACGTTAGGGTGGCAGTATTAATGCCTTGGGGTATAGTAATTTTAAACAATAATAATTATGTGTTAATTACCTTTTAGGGTGTTCATCCGAATACAGCGTCACCAGCAAAGAAAAAATATATGCCTGAATAAGACTCACACCAATCTCAAACATGAAATACAAAACCTGGACCCCAATTAACACCCCCATAGCTGTTACAGGGAACACAAAAACGCTCGCCCTCAAGTAAACACCAATCAACCCTAAAACAATGTGACCAGCACTTATATTAGCAGCCAACCGAACGGACAGCGTAATAGGCCGAACACAAATACTCACTGTCTCTACAATTACCAAAAAAGGGTTTAAAGCTGCAGGTGCACCTGCAGGTAAGAGAGAAGCAGCCACAGAAGTAGGGTTATACACTACTCCCGACACAATTAGAGACAATCATAGAGGAAAACCAAGGCTCAAGGTTACAGCTAAATGACTCGTAGCACTAAACACATAAGGAATCAATCCAGCCAAATTAAAAATAATCAAAAAAACAAACAGCCCAGACAACAAGCTTGTAAAACCCCCCAAACTCTTCCCCAAAGAACGAGAGATCTGCGAGAAAATAATTGACTTAGGGGTTAAAATAGTCTGAGAAAACCGAGAATTTCTTAGCCAATAACCTCTATTGAAAGACAACAACAAAACCAATGAAATTGTTCAAACAAATACATAAGCAGACAAAAAAACTGAGTTATGATCATCAAATGAGGAAAAGATGTCTACTAACATTCTTACTTAATTATCACGCTCAACTATTTCTCTTCGCGCCTTCCTTTAACTCTTCATCACTTAGCCCTGAATACTGCGTCAAAGAAAATCATCAATTAATTCTCATTACAATAAAAAGGCATGCCCAAAACAAAAAAAACAACAAAATTCAATTAAGAGGAGCTAACTGAGGCATAGAAAGGTACTAAAACACTAGTAACTCAAGATTGACAACCTCGTATTATTTATTTAACTAACCCTTCCAACTCTCTATACCTAAGCCGCAACTAATGAATTAACTCAGTTCATAAAATCCTCTACATCTACCGCTTCAACCACAATAGGCATAAACGAGTGATTAGCCCCGCAAATCTCAGAACACTGCCCGTAAAACACTCCAGGATACTTAACATAAAATCTCAACTGATTCAACCGCCCCGGAACTGCATCCGCCTTTACACCTAAAGACGGCACTGTCCAAGAATGAATTACATCTGCAGATGTAACAAGTACCCGAACATCCCTTCCAACAGGAACAACAGCCCGATTGTCAACCTCCAACAAACGAAAGTCACCATCATTTAAATCTCTAGTTGGCACCATGTAAGAATCAAATTCAATATTCAAAAAGTCCGAATATTCATAACTTCAATACCATTGATGCCCAACACTCTTAATAGTTAAATTACACGCATTAACTTCATCAAGAAGATACAACAACCGAAGTGAAGGTAAGGCCAAAACAATCAAAACAAGCGCTGGAGCAATCGTTCAAATCGTCTCAATCTGCTGCCCTTCTAAAGTAAAACGAGACTTATAAGTATTAGTTATCAACGATACAGCACCATACCCTACTATACTAATAATCAGAACCAACACAACTATTGCATGATCATGAAAAAAAATCAACTGTTCCATTAATGGAGACGCAGCTTCCTGAAATCCTAACTGTCCTCATGAGGCCATATCTATTATCGAGAAGCACTACTTAAAACAAGAGCCCCTGTCTCAGCTGAATTGTGGAAATCAACAGGCAAGACATTATCTCACTCCAAGGCAGTTCTCAAATGTGTACTTCAAAGAACTCCACGCTGAGACACAAAAGCCTCTCACACAATCATCATAAAATAAAGAACAGCAACAAACGAAATCATAGACCCTATTGAAGAAACAACATTTCATTTCATATAACAGTCAGGATAATCCGAGTATCGTCGCGGCATACCAGCTAACCCTAAGAAATGTTGAGGAAAAAATGTCACATTCACCCCAATAAACATAATAAAAAAATGAGCCTTAGTTCACCGCTCATGCAAAGTTAATCCTGTAATCAAAGGAAATCAATAATTAAAAGCTCCAAATAAAGCAAAGACAGCCCCCATTGACAACACGTAATGAAAATGAGCTACAACGTAATAAGTATCGTGGAGAACAATATCCAATGAAGAATTAGATAATACAATTCCAGTCAAACCTCCTACTGTAAATAGAAAAATAAACCCCAAGGCTCAAAGCATAGGAGTCTCATATTTCACTCGAGCTCCATGAATTGTGGCCAACCAACTAAACACTTTAATACCTGTAGGCACCGCAATAATCATCGTTGCAGCTGTGAAATAAGCTCGCGTGTCAACATCCATTCCTACTGTAAACATGTGGTGAGCCCACACAATAAATCCTAAAATACCAATTGACAACATGGCATAAATCATCCCCAACGTACCGAACGTCTCCTTTTTACAAGCATAATGACTCACAATGTGAGAAATCATCCCAAATCCAGGCAAAATTAGAATGTAAACTTCCGGGTGACCAAAGAATCAAAACAAGTGTTGATACAAAATAGGGTCCCCACCTCCAGCAGGGTCAAAAAAAGATGTATTGAAATTTCGATCAGTCAATAACATAGTAATTGCACCAGCAAGAACAGGCAGAGACAGTAGTAGAAGAATAGCAGTAATCTTCACTGATCAAACGAATAAAGGCAACCGCTCAAACTGCATACCTTGTCACCGCATATTAATAATCGTAGTAATGAAGTTTACAGCACCTAAAATAGAAGACACACCGGCTAAATGTAATGAAAAAATAGCAAGATCTACAGAACCCCCCGCGTGAGCTAAATTACCAGACAAAGGGGGATAAACTGTTCAACCCGTCCCCACACCACTCTCAACAGCAGAAGAAGCAAGCAGCAAAGTTAATGAAGGAGGAAGTAGCCAAAAACTCATATTATTTAATCGAGGAAATGCCATATCAGGAGCCCCCAACATCAAAGGAACTAATCAGTTACCAAACCCCCCAATCATCATAGGCATCACCAAAAAGAAAATTATCACAAATGCATGAGCAGTAACAATTACATTATACAACTGATCATCGCCCAAAAGAGCCCCCGGCTGTCCGAGCTCAGCTCGAATCAAAAGACTCAAAGCAGTCCCAACTAAACCGGACCATACACCAAACATAATATACAAAGTACCAATATCTTTATGATTCGTAGAATAAAATCAACGCATAAAAAAACCCGAGCCAGAAATCACTACTTCAAACGATAGGCAACCCCCCTAAGAACGTTACAATCATTACGAATAAAAATATTCATCTATACCCTTTAAATCAGTCCCGCATTATTCCCGCAAACCTTTCCCTACCAGACCCTTCTAAACCTAAGTCATACAAAGAAAAAATAAACAGATAACACAGCCTCAAATAATAAAATAAACTCATTAAAGAACCGACAACCAAAACGCCAATTCCCAACAGCCTAGAACCTAAATAGACACCACAATTAATAGCCACCCACTTAGAGGAAAACCCCAACAAAGGAGGCATTCCAGCCAGAGACAACAAAATCACCGTCATCACAATAGAAGTTATTAACTTCTCTGACCTAAGCTTCTTAACACTGGCAAAAGTATTTATCTCTACCGTCAACAAAACACCAAAAATCATAACCGAGGTGATAATATACACAAACAAGTAAAGCTTTAAAGCCCCCTGATGACAAGTTAAGCAATAGGTCAACCACCCAAGATGCACAATTGAGGAATAAGCCAACAAAGCGCGAAACTGAGTTTGGTTTAACCCTCCTACACCCCCAGCAAGAGCAGACAGACACCTCAACGCTACAGCTACGACAACTAAACTAGACTTTTCATCCCCCTCCAGCAAACAACCCATCAAAAAAATAGGAGCTAGCTTCTGCCAAGTCGCCAGTACTATACAGCCAAACCAAGACAAGCCTGACATAACTCTAGGCAGCCAAAAGTGAAAAGGAAACACCCCAAGCTTTATTATCAACCCAAAAAAGATTACTAGGCAACTCAACCTTAAGTTTAATCCGCCGACCTCTCCAAACCCTCAGCCTTGGGACTCCCCAAAAACTCTTAAACTCCCGAACAACAGCAAACTAGACCCTAAAGCCTGCACAACCAAGTACTTCATGGTTGATTCTCTTTCTACAGACATTCCCCGGTACAATAAAACAGGGACAAAACCAATTAAATTAATCTCTAGCCCGGCTCAGGCACCCAATCAGTGTCTGGCAGACACCGAAAAAATGGTTCCAAAGCCAACTAACCATAAAAACCCAAACCCGTAAGGCAGAAAGTATAACATAAAATTCGGGATAGAATCGAACTACCCAAAGTAAAGTTAGCAGCCCCACTTTGTTCCTAACCAAATTTCATTCCATTACCCAGCTCAGTCCAAAGACCCTTCATTTCACTCATGAAACAACCCAACAATTAAAATAATCAAAAAAGCGAAACCACCCCAAAACACGCTCATGCTAACACCCTCAAAGCAGCCGATAAAAATTGGAAATAACAAAACGATTTCTACATCGAAGATCAGAAAAATTACTGCCAAAAGAAAAAACCGCAGAGAAAAAGGCAATCGCGCAGACCCTATCGGATCGAAGCCACACTCAAAAGGAGACCTCTTTTCCCGATCTAACACAACCCGCTTTCCCAACAACCAAGCTAAGGTCATAACAACAAATGATACAACTACTGAGACAAAACTACACAGCAAAACACTAGTCATAGGCACTAGAGAAATTCAACATCTCCTGATCTGCAACATCAATGCAGCCCGTTGATCCGGCATAGTACCTCACTCTGAACAGGTAGGATTTTAATTCTACAACCTTCTAATTAACAGCTAGACGCTCAATACTTCAGCTTCTGATCAGGCACCACAACTAGTAGAGACAGACTTTCACTATCAAAGAACGGGCCGAAACCGCCTGCAAATTTCTCGCTTTCTACCACTCCATTCTCCGCATGGCGCCAAAGAAAATACTCTTATTAATTGAATGCAAATCAATCCTTTTAACTTAAAGTATGCCGCCCCAGTCCTTCACACCCAGAGGGTATTTATACCGTCCTTAGATTAAAAGTCTAATGCTTATCTTACCTCAGCCACTCAGGGACTCATTACTTACTTTCCCTAACAACCTCATCAGTAAATAGACAAATACAAGAAAAGTCAAACGACATCAACAAAATGCCAATATCAAGCCGCAGCCTCAAAGCCAAAATGATGACTAGGAGAAAAATGCTGCATCCAAACACGCACCAAACAAACCAACAAAAATGTTCTCCCAATCAACACATGTAACCCATGAAACCCTGTGGCCACAAAGAAAGTAGAACCATAAGCCCCGTCAGCAATCGTGAAAGGAGCTTCGTAGTACTCTCAAGCCTGCAGGACAGTGAAATACACCCCTAAAATAACAGTAGCAATCAGCCCTTGAACTCCATTCGTTCGATCGCCTTCCATGAGAGCATGATGCGCTCACGTGACGGTCACACCCGACGCTAGCAAAACCGCCGTATTCAACAAAGGAACCTCAAAAGGATTAAGAGGATCAATCCCTGCTGGAGGTCAGCAGGATCCCAACTCAGGAGAGGGAGCCAAACTTCTATGAAAATACGCCCAGAAAAAAGCGAAGAAAAAACAAACTTCCGACACAATAAACAGGATCATCCCTCACCGCAATCCTTTAGCAACCTTTCCAGTATGAAATCCTTGAAAAGTACCCTCACGAATTACATCACGCCACCACTGAAGCATAGTCAAAGCAATAAGAACCAACCCTAAAACCATTGTAAATAATGAATACCCATGAAATCAGCCAGCTAACCCCACAGTTAAGAATAACGCACCCATAGATCCAGTTAGGGGCCATGGACTAAACTCAACGAGATGAAATGGATTCCGAATCATATCTACCAACCAATCGAAAAGATGAGTGGTGTGGTTGTTTTGTAAATTAGATTTGTTAATGGAATTTTTTAAACAAGCTTACGGGGAAAGTGATAAACATTAGTGTAGTAGCTAGATACTTTGTATAAAAATATACACATATACGTATATACACATACATGTATATATGTATATAT